AAAATCACCAAAAATTTTTTGGAAAATATTAAAAATAAAAAAAAGAAGCAATCAATTAATCTATAAATTAGATTTGTTTATAAAAATTTTCATTAAAAGAATATACATCAATATCTTTCTATGTATCATTCATATTGCCAGAATTCCTACACAACTAGTTCTTGAATCAAGAAATTTTTGTTTTGATAAATACATTTACAATAATAAAACAAACCAAGAAATAAAAAATAAAAAAAACAAAAAACAAATTAACTTTATTTCGACTCTAAAAAGTGAACTTTACAATATTAAGAATAGTAAGAGGAATTCACATCTTTTTTTTGACTTATCCTCTTTATCACAAGCATATGTATTTTACAAATTATCACAAACCCAAGTTATTAATTTGTATAAGTTAAGATCTATTTTTGAGTATCATTATCATGGAACTCCCGTTTTTCTTAAGACTGCAATAAAAAATTATTTTGTAACACAAGGAATATTTCATTCCGAATTAAGACATACAAAACTTTCAAGTTCTGAAACGAATCAATGGAAAAACTGGTTAAGAGGTCATTATCAATACAATTTATCTCAGATTAGATGGTTTGAATTAATACCACAAAAATGGCGAACTACAATAAATGAAGGTGGTATTACCCAAAATAAAGATTTAACAAAATGGAATTCGTATGAAAAAGATCGATTACTTTATCACAAAAAACAAAAGTATTTTAAAGTATATCCATTACCAAACCAAAAAGATAATTTTCCAAAATACTATATATATAATCTTTTATCATATAAATCTATTAATTCTGAAATTAAGAAGTCCTCATATATTATTTATGGATCACCATCAGAATTAAATAACAACCAAAAAATTACTTTTAATTACAACAATTATAAACAAAATTTATTTGAAAGCCTGGAGGAAATTCTTATCAATCATTATCTAGAAAAGGGCGATATTGTGTATATGCAAAAAAATCCAGATAGAAAATATTTTGATTGGACAATTCTCAATTTTTTTCTAAGACAAAAAATAGATATTGAGGCCTGGACCAAAATGGATTATAGCAGTAATATAAATACTAAGCTTGGAAGTAAGAATTACCAAAAAATTGAGAAAATGGATAAAAACAATATTTTTTATCTGATGATTCATCAAGATTTAGAAATAAATCCAATCAATGACAAGAAATTCTTTTTTTATTGGATGGAAATGAATGAAGAAATCCTAAACCCAATATCGATAAATATGAAACTTCCGTTCTTCCCAGAATTTGTGACACTTTCTAATGTATACAAAATAAAACCATGGATTATACCAAGCAAATTACTTCTTTTAAATTTAAATAAAAAGAAAAACATCAATGAAAAGAAAAAATTCCATTTTTTTAGACCATCGAATGAAAAAAGATATTCTGAATTAATGAATCGAAATCAAGAAGAAAAAGAACCCGCGGGCCGAAGAGGCCTTGGATCATATTCACAAAACCAAGATAAAATGAAAAAACAATATAAGATCCGGAATAAGATGAGACCAGAAATGATTTTCTTACGGAAACATTATTTGCTTTTTCAATGGATAATAGACGATGGTTTAATTCCGAATTTAACTGAAAGAATGATCAATAATATCAAGATATATTGTTACTTGCTTGGACTGATAAATCCAAGAGATACTACTATATCGTCTATTCAAAGGAAAGAAATAAATCTGGATATAATGGTTATTCGAAAAAAATTGACTCCTATAGAATTGAATAAAAAGGGGATATTTTTTATCGATCCCATTCGTTTGTCTGTAAAAAACGACGGATACTTTATTATATATCAAACCGTAGGTATATCGTTGGTTCATAAAAGTAAGTACCAAACTCCTCAAAGATATCGAGAACAAAGATATATCAATAAAAATAAATTGGATGAATTTATCCCAAGATATCAAATAATAATTCGAAAGAGAGACAAAAAACATTATGATTTTATCGTTCCTGAAAAGATTTTATCATCTAGACGTCGTAGAGAATTGAGAATTCTAATTTCTTTCAACTCAAAGAATATAAATAGTGTGGATAAAAATCGAGTATTTTGTAACAAAAAGAACATAAAAAACAGGAATCCTTTTTTGGATCAAAAAAAGCATCTTGATAGAGATAAAAACGAATTAATTAAATTAAAGTTATTTCTTTGGCCTAATTATCGATTAGAAGACTTAGCTTGTATGAATAGATATTGGTTTAATACCAATAATGGAAGCTGTTTTAGTTTGTTAAGAATATATCCACAATTAAAAATTGGTTGATGTTACATTTTTCCTATATATTCTGTACCATATATAAAAGCAAACAGATGCACATATGCCCTGTCTTACGTCCCAGTCTAATATTAGATCTTTTTTATTTAATACTAAGTCAATGACGTATCAATTTGTTTGGATAAAATCTATAAAATAAACGAATATATGGAATAGTACGAATTTTAGGTCTAAATTATTTGACGTTGTAAGTGTAAAAACGTACCATCTACTTTTTTATCCCTGTCCAACTAAAATTAAAATTCTTGTGTATACTAATTACTACATTAAAATGACTAATATTATTATTACTGATCAAATAAAATATTTTATATATAAATTAAAGGGTAGAAGGAGCTTTTTTATGATAAAAAATCCACTCAGTGCAATTATTTTGAAAGAGGAAAACGAAGACAACAAGGGGTCTGTTGAATTTCAAGTAGTGAGTTTCACCAATAGGATACGGAGACTTACTTCACATTTGGAATTGCACAAAAAAGACTATTTATCTCAGAGAGGTCTGCGTAAAATTATAGGAAAACGTCAACGGCTGCTCGCCTATTTGTCAAAAAAAAATAGAGTACGTTATAAAGAATTAATCGGACAGTTGGAGATTCGAGAAACAAAAAATCATTAATTTGAATTTTCGCTTAAATTTTGATGAACCTCTTTTCGCTTTCAGCAATTCATGGAAGAATGAATCGGGAAAAAACCTATGACTGCACCAGTTACACGAAATGACCTTATGATAGTCAATATGGGCCCTCAGCACCCATCAATGCACGGTGTTCTTCGACTCATTGTTACTCTAGATGGTGAAGATGTTATTGACTGTGAACCGATATTGGGTTATTTACATAGAGGAATGGAAAAAATTGCGGAAAACCGAACAATTATACAATATTTACCTTATGTAACACGTTGGGATTATTTAGCTACTATGTTCACTGAAGCAATAACTGTAAATGCACCAGAGCAGTTAGGCAATATTCAAGTGCCTAAAAGGGCCAGCTATATCAGAGTCATTATGTTAGAGTTAAGTCGTATAGCTTCGCATTTGTTATGGCTTGGCCCTTTTATGGCAGATATTGGCGCACAGACCCCCTTCTTCTATATTTTTCGAGAAAGAGAATTGATATATGACCTATTCGAAGCTGCTACCGGTATGCGAATGATGCATAATTATTTTCGTATTGGAGGAGTCGCTGCTGATTTACCTTATGGCTGGGTAGATAAATGTTTGGATTTTTGTGATTATTTTTTAACAAGAGTTACTGAATATCAAAGGCTTATTACACGGAATCCTATTTTTTTAGAGCGAGTTGAGGGAGTGGGCATTATTGGCGGAGAGGAGGCAATAAATTGGGGTTTATCGGGACCAATGCTACGAGCTTCCGGAATACAATGGGATCTTCGAAAGGTTGATCATTATGAGTCTTACGATGAATTTGATTGGGGAGTTCAATGGCAAAAGGAAGGGGATTCATTAGCTCGTTATTTAGTACGAATCGGTGAAATGACAGAATCAATAAAAATTATTCAACAGGCTTTAGAAGGAATTCCGGGGGGGCCCTATGAGAATTTAGAAATCCGGCGCTTTGATAAAGTATGGGATCCCGAATGGAATGATTTTGACTATCGATTTATCAGTAAAAAACCTTCTCCTACTTTTGAATTGTCAAAACAAGAACTTTATGTGAGAGTCGAAGCCCCAAAAGGAGAATTAGGAATTTTTCTGATAGGAGATAAGGGTGTTTTTCCTTGGAGATTGAAAATCCGACCACCGGGTTTTATCAATTTGCAAATCCTTCCTCAATTAGTTAAAAGAATGAAATTGGCTGATATTATGACAATACTAGGTAGCATAGATATCATTATGGGAGAAGTTGATCGTTAAAATGATAATAGATACAACAGAAGTACAAGCTATCAATTCTTTTTTTAGATTGGAATCCTTAAAAGAGGTATATGAGATCATATGGATGCTTGTCCCTATTTTTACTCCTGTATTAGGAATCACAATAGGTGTACTAGTAATTGTTTGGTTAGAAAGAGAAATATCTGCGGGGATACAACAACGTATTGGCCCTGAATACGCCGGGCCTTTGGGAATTCTTCAAGCTTTAGCAGATGGTACAAAATTACTTTTCAAAGAGAATCTTCTTCCATCAAGAGGAGATACTCGTTTATTCAGTATCGGACCATCCATAGCAGTCACATCAATTCTACTAAGTTCTTTAGTAATTCCTTTTGGATATCGCCTTGTTCTAGCCGATTTAAGTATTGGTGTTTTTTTATGGATTGCCATTTCAAGTATTGCTCCCGTGGGCCTTCTTATGTCAGGTTATGGATCAAATAATAAATATTCCTTTTTAGGTGGTTTACGGGCTGCTGCTCAATCAATTAGTTATGAAATACCATTAACTCTATGTGTGTTATCAATATCTCTACGTGTGATTCGTTAAGACATAAAATTTCCTCTATGTCTTTTCTTTCTAGGAAGGAAATTTCATGAGTTGAATATACATTTTTATTTTTTATTCATCATTCGGGTTGATGAACTAAACCAGATAGTTATATGAGTGAAAAAAACAGTTTCTTACTTTGCAGTAAAAAGATTCAGTCTCATTTCCTATGTACAAGTGTTAAGTGAAAGTAAACATAAGCATTATATACTATTTACCCCAAGATTGAGTGATTAGTCATCATGACTTGAAGC